ATATAAGTATCATATATCATATATATCATATATCATATATATATATATAATATATATATGATATATATATATATGATATATGATATGTATCAATTTCTTATTTCTTATATAAATTCTATAATTTCTGATTTCTTATATATCTTATATAAATTTCTTATATATCTTATATAAATTTCTTATTTCTTATTTCTTATATATATTCTTATATATATATATATATATATATAAATATAAGAAATATTATATATATATATTCTATATTATATATATATATTATATATATATATTCTATAAATTATAAATTCTATAAATTTCTTATATAAATTTCTTTCCTTTATTTGATTCTTTTTTGTTTGTTATTGTCTTCTTTATTCTTTAGTTATATTTCCTTCGTATAAATCTAAAATTCCAGAGTATACCCTTTTTCACGGGTCGAACAAAAAAGCAATTTTGAATATTTCTATCTTTACTTTTTCGGCATAAAACAAAAAGGGGAAAATTCTTTATATTTTATTTTTTGTCCTTGCCCCTAAATCTCAATTAAATAAAATAGGAAATGGAGACTGGAAATTAAAGTCCCTTTTTCTCATTCGTTCTCTATTGCATTGTCGGAAGAAAAATAAAATATCTGATGCATCAATATGGGTAAATATTGGGTACATGAAGCCATGATCCGATATCCATATTCTCTGTGGAGGAAAGGAATAGCGATTTATTCCTATGGAGCATCTAGGAACAAGAAGATTCAATCGGAAATATCGACAAATTCCACAATTTCATCTCTATCGAATATTTTTTAATATCAGAATAGCCGATATAGTCATGATTCAATGAGTTAGGTCCACTTACTTTTTCTTTTCTTGATTTCTCATTTTTCCGATAGATTTTATTGGAACAGTGGAGAAGTAGGAATACTTCGGTTTGTTGATTCATAATCAAAATTTATTATCTAGAATATCTATGTCCCAGGACTCAAAATAGGAATAATGATAATGAAAAAGGAGGAGAAGTATAGTCTGTAGTGACAGAGCAGTCCTCCTAATAAGTGCGATTACTTATCATCATAATGAACAAATGTTTCATTCTAATGAACAAATGAAATGCTCAACTTTATACCTATAATTCATTCTCTAGTTCATTAGAATGATAACTCATTACATTATGCGGGCGGTTGCCTTTTTTTTTTTTATTATAGAAAAAAATATCGCTATTCTCCGCCGAAAAATGAAGACTAAGACTTAAGACTGGAGCTTCGTGGAAAAAGCCCCTTATCGGATTTGAACCGATGACTTACGCCTTACCATGGCGTTACTCTACCGCTGAGTTAAAAGGGCCCATTTTCCTCAATTCATGAAGAAGCCACTATGAGTCTACTGCATATACCTATGTATATACTATGTATATAGTATATTTACATATACTACATATACATACTATGTATATAGTATATTTACATATACTACATATACATATACATATATAAATACATATATAAATATAAATATTTACATATCTAAATGTATACATCATATCTAAATGTATACATAGGGGCTCATTCAGGAAGAATAAATTTTATTTATCTAGGAGGTTCTATGGGAATAAAATGATTATTGATTATTTATATTATATATTATATTATAATATTATAATTATTTATATTATATATTATATTCTAATATTATATTCTAATATTATTAGAATTTATATTATATTATATTATATATGAAATTTATTATATATTAAATTTATTAAATTATTATAATTTTTATTAAATTATTATAATTTATTAATTATAATAATTATAATTTAATTTATTATATTAAATATTAATTATAATTAATATAATATATTATAATTTATTATATTAATTATAATATATAATATTATATAATATAATATGAATTATAATAAATAAGAATTTATTATATTATATTAATTTATTATATTAATTTATATTTATTATATTAATATTAATTCTAATAAATTTATTATATTATATTAATTTATTAGAATTATATTAATTTATATTTATTATATTAATTATAATAATATATTTATAATAATAATAATAATATATTTATAATAATATATTAATTCTAATAATTAGAATAATTTATATTTATTATTATTATATTAATTATAATAATATATTAATTCTAATAATTAGAATATATAATATAATAATTATAATATAATAATATATAATAAATATATAATATAATAATTTATTAATTATATTAATTATAAAATTTATTAATTATATTAATTATATATTAATTATAATAATTAAATTATAATAATTAAATAATTATATTCTAATTTATATTTATATTAAATTTATATTTATATTATATTATTTATATTTATATTATATAATTATATATTAATATATTATTATATTAAATAATAATTAAATAATTAATTAAATAATTATATTCTAATTTATATTATATTATATATTAATATATTAAATTTATTAAAATTTTATTAAAATTATATTATATATTAAATTATTAATATTATATATTAAATTATTCGAATTTATTTTTATTAATTATAATAATTCGAATTTATTATATTAATTAGAATATATTATATTAATTATAATATATAATATAATATATAATATAATATTAATTATAATAATTTATTATATTAATTATATTTATAATTTATATTAATTATATTAATTTATATTTATTATATTAATTTATATTTATTATATTAATTTAATTATATTATATTAATTATAATATATAATATAATAATTTATATAATATATAATATAATAATTATATAATAATTTATTAATTATATTATATTAATTATAATAATATATTATATTTAATTATAATAATATATTATATTAATTATAATAATTTAATTAGAATAATTATATTAATTATAATAATTATAATATAAGAATTTATTTGAATTTATTTGAATTTATTTAGAATAATTATATATAATAATTATAAGAATTTATTAATTATATTAATATAATAATTATATTAATTAATAATTATATTAATAATTATATTAATTATATTTTATATTAATTATATTAATTATAATATATATTAATTATAATAAATTATAATAAATTATATTAATTATAATAAATTATAATTATAATAATTTAATAATTTTTTAATAATTTATTAATTATATTATTATTAATTATATTTTAATTTTTAATTAATTTTTAATTATATTATTATTTATTATTATAATTTATTATTATAAATATATAAATATAAAAATAAAATATAAAAATAAAATTATTATTTTATTATATTATTTTCTTATTTTTTTTATTATATTATTTTATTATTATTATTTTATTATAATTCTATTTATTATATAATTATATAATTCTATTTATTATTAATTATTTTTTTTATTATATTATTTTATTATTATTATTATTATTTTATTATATATTATAATTCTATTTATTATTAATTATATTTATTATAATATATTATATAATATTATTATAATATAAATATAATTTAATATAAATAATATAAATAGAATTTAATAGAATTATATTATATATAATTAATATTATATATATTATAATATATTATATAATATTATTATAATATAAATATAATTTAATATAAATAATATAAATAGAATTTAATAGAATTATATTATATATAATTAATATTATATATAATTAATATAATTATATATAATTAATAGAATTAATAATTATATTATATATATTATATATTATAGTTATTATAGTGTATAGTGATAGTGGGCGAACGACGGGAATTGAACCCGCGCATGGTGGATTCACAATCCACTGCCTTGATCCACTTGGCTACATCCGCCCCTCCTCTCTCTCTAAACTAAAGGAGTTAAGTTCCTCTTATGAAATTTAAGAAATTCTAATTATAATTTAGAATATATAATAATTAATAAATTAATAATTTATTTTAATTTATTTATTATATATTATAAATATAAATTATAAATATAAATATAAATTTTTAAAATTTATTTATTATATATTATTATATATTATAAATTATAATATAATTTATTTTATAATTTTATAATAAAATTTATTTTATAATATAATTTATAATATAATTTATAATTTATAATAAATTTATAAAATAAGAATTTCAATTAATTGAAATTATAATTATTATAATTATATTATAATTATAATTATTATAATTATATTATTATAATTTATTTATTATAATTATATAATTATAAATTCTATTATAATTATATTATAAATAATAAAAATAAATAATAAAATAATATATTAATATAAAATATAAATAATATATATATATATAAATAATATTAATATAAATAATAATAAATATAATAATATTAATATATAATATAAATAATAATAAATATAATAATAAATAATAATATAATAGAATTCTAAATATAATTCTAAATAATAATAGAATATAATTCTAAATAATAATAGAATATAATTCTAAATAATAATAGAATATAATTCTAATAATAGAATAGAATTCTAATAATAGATAATAGAATATAATTCTAAATTAATTAGAAATATATATATATATAAATAATAATATATTTATATTAATATATAATATATTAATATAAATAATAATATATATAATTAATATATTAATTATAATATATATAATAATATAATATATATTATAATAATATATATATATTATAATAATATATATAAAATAATCTATATAACTAAAATAATCTATATAACTATATATATATTATATAAATAATAATTAATATATAATAATATATAAATAATAATATAATAATAATAGAAATTTATAAAAAATTTTATAAATTTCTATTTTTATATATATTTATATATTTATATATTTTTTATATTTATATATATATATTTTTTATTTAATTTTTTTTATTATTTATTATTAATTTATATTATTTTATTAATTATATTAATTATATTATTATATTATTAATTATTATATTATTAAATTATTATATTA